AAGAAAGCGCGAAAAAAAAAGAGGAGGACAAAAAAGAAGAAGACAAAAGAAAGGAGAAAGTGCGTATACAAATAGCGGAAGCCTGGGATAGTATTTTACTTGCTCAAGTAATAAGAGGTTTTTTATTAGTAACCCAATCAATTCTTAGAAAATATATTATATTACCGTCATTGATAATAGCTAAAAATATCGTCCGTATACTATTATTTCAATTTCCGGAATGGTATGAGGACTTAAAGGATTGGAATAGAGAAATGCATGTTAAATGTACCTATAACGGCGTTCAATTATCAGAAAAAGAATTTCCAAAAAACTGGTTAACAGACGGCATTCAGATCAAGATCCTATTTCCTTTTCGTCTTAAACCTTGGCACAGATCTAAGTTACGAGCCCCTTATAACGATCCAATGAAAAAGCAAGGTCAAAAAAATGATTTTTGTTTTTTAACAATTTTTGGAATGGAAGCTGAACTACCTTTTGGTTCTCCCAGAAAAAAACTTTCATTTTTTGAACCGATTTTAAAAGAACTCAAAAAAAAAATGAAAAAATTGCAAAAGAAATGTTTTATAATTCTAGGAATTTTTAAAGAACAAACAAAATTTTTTCTAAATGTCTCAAAAAAACCAAAAAAATGGATCATTAAAAACATTCTATTTATAAAAGAAATAATAAAAGAACTCTCAAAAATAAACCCAATTATATTATTTGGATTGAGAGAAATAGAAGTATATGAATTGAGTGAAATTAAAAAAGATTCAATAATCAGGAATCGGATGATTCAGGAATCGTCCATTCAAATTAGATCTCAGAATTGGACAAATTATTCATTAACAGAAAAAAAAATGCAAGATCTGACTGATAGAATAAACACAATCATAAATCAAATAGAAAAAATTACAAAAGACAAGAAAAAGGGATTTATAACTTCAGATAGAAATTTGAGTTCTAACAAAATAAGTTATGATGATAAAAGATTGGAATCACAAAAAAATATTTGGCAGATATTAAAAAGAAGAACTGCTCGATTAATCCGTAAATCCCATTATTTTATAATATTTTTCATTGAAAAGATATACATAGATATCTTTCTATCTATGATTAATATTCCTAGTATCAATACACAACTTTTTCTTGAATCAACAAAAAAAATTATTAATAAAAACATTAACAGTAATGAAGCAAATCAAGAAAGAATTAATAAAACAAATCAAAGTTTAATTAAATTTATTTCGATTATAAAAGAGTCACTTTCTAATACTAATATTAGTCTTAGTCAAAAAAATTCAAAGACTTTTTTTGACTTATCTTACTTTTCACAAGCATATGTATTTTACAAATTATCACAAACCCAACTTATTAAGTTAGAGAAATTGAAATCCGTATTTCAATATAATGGAACCCCCCTTTTTCTTAAGAATGAAATAAAGGATTTTTTTGTTGTAAGACAAGAACTATTTCATTCCGAATTAAGACCTAAGAATCTTCGCAATTCTGGAATGAATCAATGGACAAATTGGTTAAGGAGTCATTATGAATATCAATGTGATGTATCTCAAATTAAATGGTCTAGAGTAGTACCACAAAAATGGCGAAATATATTGAACTGTATAGCTCAAAATAAAGATTTATATAAAGATTTGTGTGATTTATATGAAAAAGATGAATTAATTCACTACGAAAAAAAAACAAAAATGGAAACGGATTTATTATTGAATCAAAAGGATAATTTTAAAAAACAATATAGATATGATCTTTTAGCATATAAATCTATAAATTCTGAAACTAAGAAGTACTCTTCAATTTATGGATCACCATTACAAGTAAAAACTAACCAAGATATTTTTTATAATTACAACACACATAACCAAAAATCATTTAATATGGTAGAAGATGATATTCGAGATATGGATAAAAATACGGATAGAAAATATTTTGATTGGAGAATTCTCGATTTTTGTCTTAAAACGAAGGTCGATATTGAGGCCTGGATCAATATTGATACTGACACTAACAGTAATAAATATACTAAGACTAGGGTTAATAAGTATCAAATAATTGATAAAATCAATAATAAGGGTCTTTTTTATCTCACACTTCAGCAAGATCAAAAAATCAACCTATCCAATCAAAACCCCCTTTTGGATTGGATGGGAATGAATGAAGAACTACTAAGTCGTCCCATATCAAATCTGGAACTTTGGTTCTTGCCAGAATTTGTGAGACTTTATAATACGTATAAAATGAAACCGTGGGTTATACCAATTAAATTACTACTTTTTAATTCTAATATAAAAAAAAATGCTAGTGAAAACAAAAGCATCACTGGAAATAAAAAAAGAGATCCTTTTATATCAATATCGTCGAATGAAAAAAAATCTCTTGAATTAGAAAACCAAAATCAAGGAGAAAAAGAATCCACGGGCCAAGCAGATCTTAAATCAGCTCTTTCAAACCAAGAAAAAGATGTTGAAGAAGATTATACGGGATCGGACATGAAAAAACATAGAAATAAAAAGCAATACAAGATCAATACAAAAGCGGAGTTTGATTTCTTCCTAAAAAGGTATTTGTATTTTCAATTGAGATGGGATGATTCTTTAAATAAAAAAATAATCAATAACATCAACGTATATTGTCTCCTGCTTAGACTGATAAATCCAAGAGAAATTACTATAGCCTCTATTCAAAGGGGCGAAATGAGTCTGGATATTTTGACGATTCAGAAAGATGTAACTCTTACAGAATTTATTAAAAGAGGATTTTTGATTATTGAACCAATTCGTCTAGCTATAAAAAATGATGGAAAATTTATTATGTATCAAACCCTCGGTATTTCATTAGTTCATAAAAGTAAACATCAAATAAATCAAAGATACCGAGAAAAAAAACATGTTGATAAGAATTCTGATGAAGTCATTACAAAACATCAAAAGATGACTGGAAATAGATATAAAAAAAATTATGATTTGTTTGTTCCTGAAAATATTTTATCGCCTAGACGTCGTAGAGAATTGCGAATTCTAATTTGTTTAAATTCTAAGAATAGACATAGAAAGGCATATTTTTGTAATGGGAATGAGGTAAACAGTCAAGTTGTGGATAAAAGCAAAAAATATAAAAAAAAACTTATAAAATTAAAGCTATTTCTTTGGCCCAATTATCGATTAGAAGATTTAGCTTGTATGAATCGTTATTGGTTTAATACCAATAATGGCAGTTGTTTCAGTATGGTAAGGATACATATGTATCCGCGATTGAAAATTCATTAATAGTACATTTTTCCTATATTTCCCATACCATATCTGGTCTATGACGACAAAGAGATGCACGCATACATTGTCTTACATTCCATTCTGATACATGATACTAATTCAATGACATATCAATTAGATCTAGAATGAACAAAATTTTCTTATTTTAGGTCTAAACTTTTATCTTTTGTGAGTGAAGAAACCAACCATACTTTTGTATCCCCTTTCAAATCCAATTTTAAAATGAAAATAGGATTGAGTAAGTTTTATTAAATTAAAAAAATTAGAAATTAATAACGAAATTCAAATTATTGTATATACCAAATAAAAATTAGGGGCATTATTATTACTGATCAATAAAGATATCTATCAATAAAAAATATCTTAAAATAAAAAGAGGGGGGGGGAGAGAAGATTTCAGTTTATGGTAAAAAATTCATTCATCTCAGTTATTTCACAAGAAGAAAAAGACGAAAACAGAGGATCTGTTGAATTTCAAATAGTTAGTTTCACCAATAGGATACGAAGACTTACTTCACATTTACAATTACACAAAAAAGACTATTTATCTCAGAGAGGTTTACGTAAAATTCTGGGAAAACGCCAACGATTACTGTCTTATTTGTCAAAGAAAAATAGAATATGTTATAAAGAATTAATTAATCGGTTAGATATTCGGGAGTCAAAAACTCGTTAATTTTATTTTTATATTTTTATAAAGGCATTTTGAATTAAATTATTTGATTTATTAGATCTTGAATTTTAATGAACTTTTTTTCGTTTTCAGCAATTCATGAAAGAATGAATCGAGGAAAAACCTATGAATATACCGGCTACAAGAAAAGACCTCATGATAGTCAATATGGGCCCCCACCACCCATCAATGCATGGTGTTCTTCGACTCATCATTACTCTAGATGGTGAAGATGTTATTGACTGTGAACCAATATTGGGTTATTTACACCGAGGAATGGAAAAAATTGCGGAAAATCGAACAATTATACAATATTTGCCTTATGTAACACGGTGGGATTATTTAGCTACTATGTTCACAGAAGCAATAACTGTAAACGGACCGGAACAGTTGGGAAATATTCAAGTACCTAAAAGAGCCAGCTATATCAGAATAATTATGTTGGAGTTGAGTCGTATAGCTTCTCATCTGTTATGGCTCGGTCCTTTTATGGCGGATATTGGTGCACAAACTCCCTTTTTCTATATTTTCAGAGAAAGAGAATTAGTATATGATCTATTCGAAGCTGCCACCGGTATGAGAATGATGCATAATTATTTTCGTATCGGAGGAGTAGCGGCCGATCTACCTCATGGCTGGATAGATAAATGTTTGGATTTCTGCGATTATTTTTTAACAAGAGTTGCTGAATATCAAAAACTTATTACACGAAATCCTATTTTTTTAGAACGAGTCGAGGGAGTGGGCATTATTGGTAGAGAGGAAGTAATAAATTGGGGTTTATCGGGACCAATGCTGCGAGCTTCCGGAATACAATGGGATCTTCGTAAAGTTGATCATTATGAATGTTACGACGAATTTGATTGGGAAGTACAGTGGCAAAAAGAAGGAGATTCATTGGCTCGTTATCTAGTCCGAATTGGTGAAATGATAGAATCCGTAAAAATTATTCAACAGGCCCTGGAAGGAATTCCAGGGGGACCCTATGAGAATTTAGAAATACGATACTTTGATAGAGAAAGGAATCCGGAATGGAATGATTTTGAATATCGATTTATTAGTAAAAAGCCGTCTCCTACATTTGAATTGCCGAAACAAGAACTTTATGTGAGAGTAGAAGCCCCAAAGGGAGAATTGGGAATTTTTCTCATAGGGGATCAGAGTGGTTTTCCTTGGAGATGGAAAATCCGCCCGCCGGGTTTTATCAATTTGCAAATTCTTCCGCGGTTAGTTAAAAGAATGAAATTGGCTGATATTATGACGATACTAGGTAGTATAGATATCATTATGGGAGAAGTTGATCGTTGAAATGATAATTGATACACCGGAAGTACAAGATATCGATTCTTTTTCTAGATTAGAATTTTTTAAAGAGGTTTATGGAATTCTATGGGTTCTTGTTCCTATTTTGACTCTTGTAGTGGGAATCACAATAGGCGTACTGGTAATTGTATGGTTAGAAAGAGAAATATCGGCAGGGATACAACAACGTATTGGACCTGAATACGCCGGCCCTTTGGGAGTTCTTCAAGCTCTAGCAGATGGGACAAAACTACTTTTCAAAGAAAATCTTTTTCCATCTAGGGGGGATACTCGTTTATTCAGTATCGGGCCATCCATAGCAGTCATATCAATTTTAGTAAGCTATTCAGTAGTTCCTTTTGGATATCACCTTGTTTTAGCGGATCTCAATATCGGTGTTTTTTTATGGATTGCCATTTCCAGTATTGCTCCAATTGGACTTCTTATGTCGGGATACGGGTCAAATAATAAATATTCCTTTTTAGGCGGTCTACGAGCTGCTGCTCAATCGATTAGTTATGAAATACCATTAACTTTATGTGTGTTATCAATATCTCTACGTGTGATTCGTTGATACATAGACATAAACTTTTCTCTATTCCTTCCTTTCAAGGAAAGGGTTGGAATGGATTGAGTAGATATCTTAATTTTTTTTTTTTTTATTCATTATTCGGGTTGATGAACTAAATCAAATAGTTATATGAGTGAAAGAAAACAGCTTATATATAAATTCGCAGTAAAAAGATTGATTCTCATTTTCTATGTATAAGAGTTAGAGAGTTAAGCGGAAATAAACATAAACAGAAGAGACCGTTTCCCCCAAGATTGGTTGATTAGTCATCCTGACTTGAAGCGGGTTCAAAAGATCAACCGTATTGAGTTTTCACTATCATTTTTATGTATTAGCATAACGGGGGATTGAGCAAAAACGAGTGGATGGTTAGAAACACGAACATATGGAAAGGATTAGTAATGGAGATTATGTAAATTCTCCAAAAGGACATTTTTACATAATATACAAACAAAGAATACTAATTGGGGCTTTAAGTTGGTAGAAATGATCAGGCAGTACTCCCCATGACACGATTCCAATCCAGAGTATACTCCTATCCACCGATTTAATAAATAACTATTCGAAACGAAATAATCCTTTACTTTATTTTGAAAGCCCTCTTTTTCTCAGAAATAGAAAGAAGAATAGGAACGAAAAAAAAAAAAAAAAAAAGATATACTTAATTTATTATTTGTTACTTTTATTCTTTCCCATATACATATTAATAGATATATAATTTGTGTCATAATTCATTAATTAATATAGAATTTTTTTTTCGTACGTGAAACCAACGGGTTATTGATATTTTTACAAGAAGTATTTTATTGAACAGTTAAGTTATTACTGAACAAAGAAGAATTGAAATTATTATTGAAATTATTAAATTAAAGAAAGGATGAGATCAATTCAGAAGTACTTTTTTTATTTTATTTTGAATTAAAATAATTCTAACAGACAGAATTCAATTGGTCTAATTTGGGACCGACCGATAGTTATCCATCCTACAAACATATCAAGATTCAAAAAAGAATACTGACGCGGTCCCTATATTTATTTCTGGCCTTCAAGGAGCCGTATGAGGTGAAAATCTCATGTACGGTTCTGTAATAGCGATGGTAACAGTGATGGTATCACCGACTATAATTATCTAACAGTTCAAGTACAATTGATATTGTTGAGGCGCAATCAAAATATGGTTTTTGGGGATGGAATTTGTGGCGTCAGCCTATAGGGTTTATCATTTTTATTATTTCTTCCCTAGCAGAATGTGAGAGATTACCTTTTGATTTACCAGAAGCAGAAGAAGAGTTAGTAGCAGGTTATCAAACCGAATACTCGGGTATAAAATTTGGGTTATTTTATGTTGCTTCCTATCTAAACCTATTGGTTTCTTCATTATTTGTAACAGTTCTTTACTTGGGAGGTTGGAATATATCTATTCCGGACATATATGTTTCTGAGCTTTTTGAAATAAATAAAACATGTGGAGTTTTTGGAGCGATAATTGGTATCTTTATTACATTAGCTAAAACTTATTTGTTCTTGTTCATTCCTATCACAACAAGATGGACTTTACCGAGGCTAAGAATGGACCAACTATTGAATCTTGGATGGAAATTTCTTTTACCTATTTCTCTCGGTAATCTATTATTAACAACTTCTTTCCAACTCTTTTCACTGTAAAGTAACATTCTATATTCACAACGTGTCTCAAACAAGAGAAATAAACAAACACAAAACTATTCATATATATATTAACGATATGTTCTCTATGGTAACTGGGTTCATGAATTATGGTCAACAAACAGTACGAGCTGCAAGGTACATTGGTCAAAGTTTCATGATTACTTTATCCCACGCAAATCGTTTACCCGTAACTATTCAATATCCTTATGAAAAATTAATCACCGCGGAGCGTTTCCGCGGTCGAATCCATTTTGAATTTGATAAATGTATTGCTTGTGAAGTATGCGTTCGTGTATGTCCTATAGATCTACCCGTTGTTGATTGGAAATTGGAAACTGATATTCGCAAGAAACGGCTGCTTAATTACAGTATTGATTTCGGAGTCTGTATATTTTGTGGTAATTGCGTTGAGTATTGTCCAACGAATTGTTTATCAATGACTGAAGAATATGAACTTTCTACTTATGATCGTCACGAATTGAATTATAATCAAATTGCTTTGGGTCGTTTACCAATGTCAGTAATTGACGATTATACAATTCGAACAATTTTGAATTCGCCTCAAATAAATAAGTAAATCTCTTATTAACGAATAATTTATAATTACTTTACTAATAACTAATATAGAAGGAATTTAGGTTTCTTTCGTGTTGTTTGGTCAATAACTACAAATACCAACTATTGATTGGTTGGTAAGAAACGCGTCTTAATTTGGATTGAAAATCCATTAATTAATATATCCATAATTGTTTTAAAATATATAGTTTAGAATTAGAACGACTCTTTCAGATAAAGAATGAAATTAGTCCAATAATAGTACTCACATTTATTCATATCCTTTAGTATTTATTTACTTAGGATTAAATTAGGAATTGCTCAAAAATCATAAAAAAAAAATTTCTGGTCGGGTATCAATAAGGTCATGAAAAACATTTCTATTTATTTATCTCTTATTTTACATATAATGGATTTGCCCGGACCAATACATGATTTTCTTTTAGTCTTTCTGGGATCGGTTCTTATACTAGGAGGTATGGGGGTGGTATTATTTACCAACCCCATTTATTCTGCCTTTTCATTGGGACTGGTTCTTGTTTGTATATCCTTATTCTATATTCTATTAAACTCTTATTTTGTAGCTGCTGCACAACTCCTTATTTACGTGGGAGCTATAAATGTTTTAATCGTATTTGCTGTGATGTTCATGAATGGTTCAGAATATTACAAAGATTTGAATCTTTGGACCATTGGGGATGTGGTTACTTTGCCAGTTTGTACAAGTATTTTTGTTTTACTCATGATTATTATTACGGATACGTCATGGTACGGAATTATTTGGACTACAAGATCAAACCAGATTATAGAGCAAGATTTGATAAGTAATAGTCAACAAATTGGAATTCATTTATCAACAGATTTTTTCCTTCCATTTGAATTCGTTTCGATAATTCTTTTAGCCGCTTTGATAGGTGCAATTGCCGTGGCGCGACAGTAAAAAATTTATAGAATTAGCAATGCACATTAAACTCTGTTCGGTTTTATTACATTCCATTTATTTCCCTTTAATTAAAGATTGTTTATGTCTAAAATAGAAATTATTCAATCTATTCTATTAACAATCGAAAATCTGCCTTTGTTCCGTACTTTTTTTTATTCTAGTCAATTGAATCTGTTGAATTGTTGTTCAGTTCATATTGAAATGAATCGAAATTGATAAGGAGTTGGTCAATGATGCTCGAACATGTACTTGTTTTGAGTGCCTACTTATTTTCTATCGGTATCTATGGATTGATCACGAGCCGGAATATGGTTAGAGCCCTTATGTGTCTTGAACTTATACTGAATGCGGTTAATATGAATTTCGTAACATTTTCTGATTTTTTTGATAGTCGCCAATTAAAAGGAAATATTTTCTCAATTTTTGTTATAGCTATTGCAGCCGCTGAAGCAGCTATTGGCCCGGCTATTGTTTCATCAATTTATCGTAACAGAAAATCAACTCGTATCAATCAATCGAATTTGTTGAATAAGTAGTATTAATCATATAAATTCTAATATTCATAAATTAGAATTACCATGACCATACATTACGTAATAATACACGTTTTCAAAAATGTAAGAAATTAAAGTATCTTGGCTCTATCGCATGAGTCAATCCAGAAGTAGATTGATTAGAAAAATTATGATAAATTATTGATTCATCTGGTGTCTAAATATATGATTCATTTACAAGTTTACTAGATCGAAACTTTCTGACATTCAAAAATTTATAGATCCAAATGTCACATTCAGTAAAGATTTATGATACGTGTATAGGGTGTACTCAATGCGTGCGCGCCTGCCCAACGGATGTATTAGAAATGATACCTTGGGACGGGTGTAAAGCTAAGCAAATTGCTTCTGCTCCAAGAACAGAGGACTGTGTCGGTTGTAAGAGATGTGAATCCGCCTGTCCGACAGATTTCTTGAGTGTTCGAGTTTATTTATGGCATGAAACAACTCGAAGTATGGGTCTGGCTTATTAATACGTTCCAGAAAACCCCACTTGAATACATTTGATTTTTTTACCTTTACCGACAAAAACCCGCGCTCAAAAACTATTTATTTTGAGCACGGGTTTTTCTGGTCCAAGTTTATCTTGTTTTTACCATGAATAATTTTCCTTGGTTAACGCTAGTTGTAGTTTTGCCAATATTCGCGGGTTCCTTAATTTTCTTTCTCCCTCATAGAGGAAATAAGATAATTCGGTGGTATACTATAGGTATATGCATAGTCGAACTCCTTCTAACAACCTATGCATTCGGTTATCGTTTCCAATTGGATGATCCATTAATGCAACTGACAGAGGATTATAAATGGATCGATTTTTTTGATTTTTACTGGAGATTGGGAATAGATGGAATTTCTATAGGACCCATTTTACTGACAGGATTTATCACAACTTTAGCTACTTTAGCGGCTCGGCCGATTACTCGAGATTCCCGACTATTCCATTTTCTGATGTTAGCAATGTATAGCGGTCAAATAGGACCATTTTCTTCTCGAGACCTTTTACTTTTTTTCATCATGTGGGAGTTAGAATTAATTCCAGTTTATCTACTTCTATCCATGTGGGGGGGAAAGAAACGTTTGTATTCAGCTACAAAATTTATTTTGTACACTGCAGGAAGTTCCGTTTTTTTATTAATGGGAGTTTTGGGTATTGGTTTATATGGTTCCAATGAACCAACATTAAATTTTGAAACATCAGCTAATCAATCGTATCCTGTAGCACTGGAAATAATATTCTATATTGGATTTCTTATTGCTTTTGCTGTCAAATCACCGATCATACCCTTACATACATGGTTACCAGACACCCATGGAGAGGCACATTACAGTACTTGTATGCTTTTAGCCGGAATCTTATTAAAAATGGGAGCGTATGGATTGGTTCGGATCAATATGGAATTATTACCCCACGCCCATTCTATATTCTCTCCCTGGTTGATTATAGTAGGCACAATTCAAATAATCTATGCAGCTTCAACATCTCCCGGTCAGCGTAATTTAAAAAAAAGAATAGCCTACTCTTCTGTATCTCATATGGGTTTCATAATTATAGGAATTGGTTCTATAAGCGATACAGGACTCAACGGAGCCATTTTACAAATAATCTCTCACGGATTTATTGGCGCTGCGCTTTTTTTCTTGGCCGGAACGAGTTATGATAGAATACGTCTTGTTTATCTCGACGAAATGGGCGGAATGGCTATCGCAATTCCAAAAATATTCACGACTTTCAGTATCTTATCAATGGCTTCTCTTGCATTACCGGGCATGAGCGGTTTTGTTGCCGAATTGTTAGTTTTTTTTGGAATACTTACTAGTCAAAAATATCTTTTAATGACAAAAATATTAATTACTTTTGTAATGGCAATTGGAATGATATTAACTCCTATTTATTCATTATCTATGTTACGCCAGATGTTCTATGGATACAAGCTTTTTAATGCCCCAAACTCTTATTTTTTTGATTCTGGACCGCGAGAATTATTTGTTTCGATCTCTATCCTTTTACCTGTAATAGGTATTGGTGTTTATCCCGATTTCGTTTTATCATTATCAGTTGACAAGGTCGAAGCTATTATATCCAATTATTTTTTTCGATAGTTTTTGTGAGTAAACCAAAAAATGAAACTGAAATCCCATGATTTTAAAAATGGTTGATTGTACAATAAAAAAATGAGTATTTTATATTCTTTTAAGTAAAATATTTTATATTCTTTTAAGTAAAATAAATAAATTGGAATTCTATTATAACTAGATATCTTTTGAATTTGTGAGAACCATTTGAATCAAGTAATGGAAATGATTCAAATGGTTCTTGATTGTTTACATGAAGTTTTCGTATATATACCTGTATGCCGTCCTATGTTTATATTCGTCAAGTCTTTTATTCAATTAGATGTTAATGTAAATGAACCATAACTATGCAACCCTATTCCTAATAGATTAACCCCAAAATAGCATATCCAAATTATAAGAAAGCCCATTGAGGCCACAATTGCAGAATTTACACTTTCAAAATTTTTATTTGTTCTAATATGTAAATAAATAGCGAATACGGTCCAAGTAATAAATGCCCAAGTCTCCTTTGGATCCCAATTCCAATATGATCCCCATGCTTCATTAGCCCATACTGCTCCCGAAAGAATACCTACGGTTAAAAGGATAAACCCTAGACTAATAATACGATAACTCCAACGATCCAATTGTTGAATCAATTGATACCTGTAATAATTTTGAGACGAAATAAAAGAAGTGTTTCGTAAGACATTGTTTCTTTCGTTCACGTATTGAATCTCACTAAAGTAAACTGACTCATTTTCGAAATTATTGCTTTTACTAAAAATCTTTCGAAATGTAATGACTAGAAGAGCTAGTGATAATAATGATCCACACAAAAGAGCCGCATAGCTCAATACCATCATACTTACGTGCATCATTAACCAATGGGATTGGAGAGCGGGTACTAATATCGCGGATTGATGCATTTCAGTTAAAAGACCCGAAGTAGCAAAACCTTGAGTAAAAATAGCACTTGGCGCGGTTATTGCGCTTAAATGGTTTTTATGTTTTTTAAAATACGGAATAATATGAATAATGGAAAAACTCCACGAAAGAAAAATTAATGATTCATATAAATCACTTAATGGTAAATGCCTCAAATACATCCAACGAGTAACTAATAATCCTGTTATGCAGAAAAAAGTAGCTATCATCCCCTTTTCTGACGAATCATCTAGTCCTACGATTTCATCGACTAATAAAATTATCAAATGAATTGTAATTACAATTGAAACGATCGAAAAGGATATATGAGTTAATATATGCTCTAAAGTTGAAAATATCATAAAAATTATTAAATTAATAAGGGCGTCCCTCAATTATAGGAATTGAAATCGGGAATTGAATTCATTATAGGACTTACTCTTTTAGAAGATGCCATGCCGCCACTCGGACTCGAACCGAGATGCTCTAGCACTGCTTCCTAAGAGCAGCGTGTCTACCGATTTCACCATAGCGGCTTATTCGAAATCATAATAACCTATTTTTATTCAATCGTCGAGCTTGAAGGAGTTAATTCAATCCAATATTTTTTTTTTAGGAAACCATTCAAATTGATGAATAAAAACTTGTTTAAAAATTAGGGATTAAAACGTTTTCGTTAACATTAATAATATTGATTTTTCTTATTATTATCTTTTTATTCTTTTTATTTAGTTATTTAGTATTTTAGGATGTCAATTTTATTTAACTGAACTAACAATGTATTTTTTCGTAGGCTATTACTTTATGCTCTCCTAAAACAAAAATGTAACAGTTGTAACTAGATAATTTTTACTTCAATCCCTGGATATAAGTAAAAAAAAAATGTTCTGCCTCGTTTGCATTTTTTAATGATTAATTTCTTTTATCATTTATTTTATTAATCTAAAATAAAAAATTCATTTTATCGATTAATAAAAAAATAGAATTTTTATATAAGAACAGCACAATTTCAGCGATACACTCAAAAGATTTATGTAAATATTTGCATAGTTAGGTTGCGTTAGGATTTTTTGTTGTGTAGAGAATTTGCGTTAAGATTTAGCAAACCCATTAAGTTAGGTATCTTGGGATGGTCGTATCAATCATATAAAAAAATTTCGTATAGAAATTGTACCGTACTTAAAAATATTTTCTAAATTTTTTAATTAATATATATATATTATATCTTGATCGATCTTCCAATCGAAACATAGGATCTAAAATAGATCACTCAAAATTGGCGCATTCGTCATATAACTACCTAAAAATGTAAACGGGGCTTTTATTAATTTAATTGGGTTTAAGGAATTTATATAGTGATAATAATTTCTAAAACCCAAAATAATGGTTTAAAAGATTATAAAAAACATTTTAAACTTAATCAATTAGTTTCAACGACCTCTTCTTTATAATATAAAATCTAAAATATAACTAAAAAAAAAATTCTTTTTATTATTGAGATTGAGTAAGGGCGATGGGGAAAGTGATAATCCCCATCCGGAAAATGATAAAACATACTAAAATGAAAGGCGAAACCTTGCGCTTGCGTTTACCCTTTTTTCAAACAAAAAAGTACCATTCATTTTTAGAATTCAGTAGACAACAGAATTCTTATCTATATTCAGAAACGAAAGAAAAATTTGGCTTCAAATTAAAGTAAAACAAATTCAATTTTATATTCGTTTAAATTAAAACATTATGAGACTAATTCGTTTTTATTTATTTTATTTTTAATGTATATTGTTTATTTTTTAATTTATTTTTAATGTATATTGTTTATTTTTTAATGTATATTGTTTATATTGTAATTTATCTTATATATTAATAAGAGATTTATTCTTTTACTATACTATTATGATGTTAATATTAATTATAATTGATAAATATTATTTATCATTTTTATAACTTATAAATAAACTATAAACAAAATTATATCACTTTATTAGTTATTAGAACGATTCAGATTATTTATTTGTTACACAAAAAAAACTTTTAGAACTCCCGGTAGAAAGAGATTTCGCTAACGAAAAAGCTTTCAATGCTGCCCTATATCCCTTCTTTTTCCAAATATTTTTACGAATACGTTTTTTTGAAATAGAGGTGCGCTTTTTTGGAACTGCCATTAAAAAGTTATAATAGGTTTTTCGGTTGGATGTGAAAGACATCTATTGTTCAAAATCAATTGTTCTTTACTATTCTCTATCTATTTTTTCTCTAAATTAGACTCCAAAAAAAAAGGGGGGGGGGGGTAAAAATCACATAAAATATTAATAAGAACGATAAGGTACACTATGCCAAATAGATTGAAGTTGATAAAATAAAAAAAAAATAATAAAAAAAAAAAAAAAAAAGAAAGATTGTCCGTTTCGTTTTCTTTCTATTTTCATCGTGTTACATTTATACATGTAATAAAAAAATCTAAAAGTTTAATAACCCAATCCTTCTCCCGCTTAATTAAAAAATAAAAAAACTTTAATAATTTTTTCTATTATATTAATTAATTTAATATTAATTTAATTGGTCAAGCTCGAAGAAAGAGTCCACAAAATTTTAATTATCAAATGAGACTAGTAGTTAATCTGTTAAAGGATACAAAATACATAATTTAAAGGCATTTTATTTGCCCCCTTTTTTTTCCGTAAAATTAAAGTGTTGGATATCATAGCATTTCCTACAAATAGCTTTTATTGTAATGGAAGACAAACAATTAGTTACAAAACAAATTGGTTAATGATTCTAAATAACCGAATTACAATAAATAGTTTTAGTTATGGGCTTTATGATTCATATCAAATACTGTTTTTGGTATAATTATTTATGCTTGTTCTATAGATATAAAAAAATTATTGTAATACGTAATAATTTTAATGAAAATTATAATTTTCATTTTTTATCTTCATAAAATTTTATTTTAAAATTTGAATTTAATATTAACAATTCAGTATTAATAAAAACAATTCAGTATTAATAAAATTAAATACGTATTTATTTTTCACTAGTGACTTATTTATATCATTTGACCAATTATAACCTCTTGATTTTAAATATTTGAAGTAGTTTGGAAAGATTCAGAATAATTAAGGCTAGAAAATTCTATTTAAGTTTTATTTTATATATCTTAATTTTTTTTTTTATTAACCGACCCCTTTCAAAAGAAAAGAAATAAGAACCGGTGACTCAGAAACAATTAATTAAGATAAATTTTTTTTTTATTTTTTTAATTTTTTTTTATTTTTTTATGGAATATACATATCAATATTCATGGATTATACCTTTCATTCCACTTCCAGTTCCTATCTTAATTGGAACAGGACTTCTACTTTTTCCAACGGCAACAAAAAATCTTCGCCGTATGTGGGCTTTTCCTAGTGTTTTATTATTAAGTATAGTTATGGTTTTTTCAGCCCTTTTTTCTATTCAGCAAATAAATAATAATTCTGTCTATCAATATGTATGGTCTTGGACCATCAATAATGATTTTTCTTTAGAATTTGGCTGCTTGGTTGATCCACTTACTTCTATTATGTCGATATTAATCACTACTGTTGGAATTATGGTTCTTATTTATAGTGACAATTATATGTCTCATGATCAGGGATATTTGAGATTTTTTGCTTATATGAGTTTTTCCAATACTTCAATGTTGGGATTAGTTACTAGTTCTAATTTGATACAAATTTATATTTTTTGGGAATTAGTTGGAGTGTGTTCTTATCTATTAATAGGTTTTTGGTTCACACGACCCAGTGCCGCGAATGCTTGTCAAAAAGCGTTTGTAACTAATCGTGTCGGGGATTTTGGTTTATTATTAGGAATTTTGGGTTTTTATTGGATAACAGGTAGTTTCGAATTTCGGGATTTGTTTGAAATATTCAATAACTTGGTTTATAATAATGAAGTTAATTTTTTATTTGTTACTTTATGCGCCTCCCTATTATTTGCCGGCGCTGTTGCTAAATCCGCCCAATTTCCCCTTCATGTATGGTTACCTGATGCCATGGAAGGGCCTACCCCCATTTCGGCTCTTATACATGCCGCTACTATGGTAGCAGCAGGAATTTTTCTTGTAGCTCGGCTTCTTCCTCTTTTCATAGTTATACCTTACATTCTAAATCTAATAGCTTTGATAGGTATAATAACATTATTTTTAGGAGCCACTTTAGCTCTTGCTCAAAAAGATATTAAGAAAAGCTTAGCTTATTCTACAATGTCTCAATTGGGTTATATGATGTTAGCTCTAGGTATGGGGTCTTATCGAGCGGCTTTATTTCATTTGATTACTCATGCTTATTCGAAGGCATTGTTGTTCTTAGGATCTGGATCAATTATTCATGCGATGGAAGCTATTGTTGGATATTCTCCAGATAAAAGTCAGAATATGGTTCTTATGGGCGGTTTAAGAAAACATGTACCAATTACAAAAACTGCTTTTTTATTGGGTACACTTTCTCTTTCTGGTATTCCACCCCTTGCTTGTTTTTGGTCCAAAGATGAAATTCTTAATGATAGTTGGTTGTATTCACCTATTTTTGCAATAATAGCTTGGTCCACAGCAGGATTAACTGCATTTTATATGTTTCGGATCTATTTACTTGCTTTTGAAGGACATTTAAACGTTTATTTTCAAACTTACAGTGGCAAAAAAAGTAGTTCGTTCTATTCAATGTCTCTATGGGGTAAAGATAAAGAAGGACCCGAAATTATTAAAAAAAATTTGCGTTTATTATATTTATTAACGACGAAAAACAATGAAAAAACTTATTTTTTAAACACATATCGAATTAATAGTAATGAAAATAGTAATGAAAATGTAAGAAGCACGGTGCAGCCTTTTATTAGTATTACTCGTTTTGGCACTAAAAGCACTTTCTCATATCCCCACGAGTCAGACAATACTATGTTATTTCCGATGCTTGTATTAGTTTTATTTACGTTGTTCGT